TGAAAACAAATATTCTTATTTTCCTAAAGCCTATGATCCTTTGTTAAGTGGGCCCTATCGCTTAACAATGACAACAGAGATTTCAGCTTCTAAGGAGTCGAAAAAGGAAGAGATTTCAGCTTCTAAGGAGTCGAAAAAGGAAGAGATTTCAGCTTCTAAGGAGTCGATAGAAGAAGAGATTTCACCTTCTGACGAGTCGATAGAAGATTTAAGCTTTGATATAAATCGGATTTACGCTATCCTTTTTGCAGATCCCGATTACCAAGACTTTGATGGACAACTAAAATTGACTACAGATAAAGAAAAGGAAAGATTTTTTCAAATTATATTGAATGCCATTCCAACCGATACTAATAATCGAACCGATACTAATAATCCAACGGAACCTATTAAAGAATCTAAATTTATTCAAGATTCTAATCCAACGGAATTTATTGAAGAATTTATTGAAGAAAAAGAAATAAACAAAATCACTAAATCAGTCCCTCAGTGGCCAGGCGGCTTAATAAGCGAACTACAGGAGGACATTGAAACCTTTAAACGTAAACAAAAGGGCGAGGACGAGGACGAGGACGAGGACGAGGACGAGGACGAGGACGAGGACAAGGACGGAGACTCGGAATCGGAATCGGAATCGAAAAAGAAATCGGAATCGGAATTGGAATCGGAATTGGAATCGAAAAAGAAATGGGAATGGGAATGGAAAAAGAAATGGGAATTGGAATGGAAAAAGAAATGGGAATTGGAATGGAAAAAGAAATGGGAATTGGGATCGAAAAAGAAATCGGAATTGGGATCGAAAAATAAATTGGAATTGGGATGGAAAAAGAAATCGGAATTGGGATGGAAAAAGAAATCGGAATTGGAAGAGAAAGAGGAAGAGGAAAAGGAAGAGGAAAAGGAAGAGAAAAGAAAAAAGGAAAAGGAAAGGTCAAAGAAAGACCCGCTATTGGACTATCATCTTAGCTCAAGAGTTTACAAAATTGAAACGTTTTTCTTTCCTGAAGAAAACGAAAAAGGAAAAAAGAAAAACAAAAGAGAAAGGGAAATACAAACAAATAGTTCCTCAAGTAAAATAAAAACAAAAGAGGGTATGGACGCACTAGCTTTTCTATATTTTTTACCCCAATCGGACTGGAGGCGAGGCCTAATTAGGGGTTCTGATCGCCCTCAAAGGCGTAAAGTTGGAGTTTGCCGACTGTTTCAAATGAAAGTGCACTCTCCCCTTTTTGTGGATAGAGCCAAAAGAATCTCCTACCTACCGTTTAAAACGTTTAAAATTTTTAATTTTCTAAATTGGACAAACAAGAACAAGAAGGAGATGATGGAATCCGCCGTTACGGAGGTTATAGACATAGACGACAAAGAAAGAAAAAGAAAAAGAAAGAGAGAGGAGGGCGAGGACAAAGAAAGAGAGGAAAGGGACCGGCTGGAGATGTTGCTGCTATGGGAACATCTGCCATGTGGGCACCTAGCAAGAGGATGTGCGTTAATAACTCAATCTATTTTTAGAAAATATATTGTATTGCCTTCATTGATAATAGCCAAAAATATTGGACGTATTTTATTATTTCAATTTCCTGAATTCGTTCAGGATATAGAGGAATGGAAAGAAGAAGTGCACATTAAATGTACCAGTGATGGTATCCACGTATCGGACATAGAATTGCCGGAAGGCTGGTCGGAAGACGGTATGCAGATAAAAATCGTATCTCCTTTCATCCTGAAACCTTGGCACACTTCTAAAAAAAAAAAAAAAAAAAAGAATAATTCTTTTTTTTTAACAATTTTGGGAGGTCAATCTGCCCGTCCTTTTGGTTCTTCCAAACCTATAGAAAATGGTCCTTTTTTTGAACTCGTTTTTAAGCAACTAGGCAAAAAGATTGAAAAATGGAAAAGGTTGTATTTAGGTTTCGAAAGAATGCTAACAAAATTAATACTAGAAAAATTCAAATTAATACTAGAAAAATCCAGCGGCTTAATAAAAGTCTCAAACTTCATATCAAGAATAGCAAGAAAAGTCTTAGCAAACTTAATATCAGACTTAAGACAATTCTCAGACTTAATATCAGTCTTAATAAAATTCTCAGGCTTAATAAAAGTCTCAGACTTAATAAAAATCTCAGAATTGAATAAAATTAAAAACGAAAAAGATTCTAGAATAAGCAATCCAATAATTGATGAATCATTTAGTAGTCTATTTGAATCTCCAGATTGGGAAAATCCTTTACTGAGAAAAATACTGCTAAAACAGAAGTTTCTAACAGATGGAATAACCAGAATTCGAAATCTAACAGAAAGCATAACAAAAGAAAAAGAACAAATAATCCCATCTATTAATCCTACCGAAAAGGGGTATCTTGCTAAAAGATTCGAATGGACAACAAATATTTGGCAAATATTAAAAAGAAGAAATGTTCGATTAATCTCTCAATTAGGTTGTTTTATAAAGCTTTTCCTTGAAAAAATATACATGGATATTTTTTTATCCATTATTAGACTCGATATAGAATTTTTTCTCGAATCGATAAAAAAAATGTCGGATAAGCCCATTAATGAAACAAATCAAGAAAAGCTTAATAGAGAAAATCTAAATATAATTAACTTTAACTTTATTTCAACTCTAAAAAAACCAATTAAGAGCCTTAGAAATAGTAAAAATTTAGATAATTTTTATGACTTATCCCATTTCTCACAAGCATATGTATTTTATAAATTATCACAAAGCCGAGTTAGTAACAAATTACGATCTTTTTTTCAATATGACGGAATGTCTCTTTTTAGTAAGGATGAAATCAAAGATTACCTTGAAACACAAGGAATAAAATTAAGTCATAAGAAACTCCCGAATTCGGAAATGAATGAATGGAAAAATTGGTTGTTAATGGGACATCGACATTCACCCAAATTAATATCCCAAAAGTGGAGAAATAGAGTGAATCTACGTCATAAAAATAAAAATTCCAAGTTGGATGAAGAAGTTAAGTTTCAAAAAATCTCTAGATATGATCTTTTAGCATATAAATCTATAAATGTGAATTATGAAAATAAAGGGGACTCCTCTATTTCTAAATCAAGCTCGCAAGACCAATTAAAAAAGAACAAAGATATTTTTTATAACTCCAAGACGCCTAAATATAATATGTCTGATATATATATATGGAGAAGTCTCCCTATTGAAAATTTTTTGGATATTGAGTATTTCAATTTTAGAGATATACTAAACGAGCCCGATAGAAAATATTTGGATCCTAAAAATTTAGTTTTTGATTTTAGATACGAAATTTTAATGGAGTCCTACATGAAAATGGATACGGATAAGGAGATATATGAAAATGCTCGGATTGATGCTAACTATTATGAAATTATTAAAAAATTTGATAAAAAAGAACTTGTTTATCTTACGTTTTTACAAGAGTTACAACCCAATTTACCAAAACCCAATTTAACAAAACCAAAAGGCCGAAAAGATTTTTGGCTGGGACTGAATAGCAATAGGAAAATAAAACTACCAAATGTTCCGACCTTACATCTGGGATCTTGGTTCTTCACCGAATTGGTCCTAACTTATAATGTATATAAAACAAAACCGTGGGCTATACGAAGTGAAAACCTTATGTTAAATTTGAATCTAAATAAAGATGATCTTATTGAAAATAGTGAAAAGAAAAACATCAAAGAAAAACAAAAAGACCAAACAGACCAAAAAGACCAAAAAGACCAAACAGACCAAAAAGACCAAACAGACCAAAAAGACCAAACAGACCAAAAAGACCAAACAGACCAAAAAGACCAAAAAGATAAAGAAGATAAAAAAAAACAAAAAGATAAAGAAGATAAAAAAAAACAAAAAGATAAAGAAGATAAAAAAAAACAAAAAGATAAAGAAGATAAAAAAAAACAAAAAGATAAAAAAGATAAAAAAAAACAAAAAGATAAAAAAGATAAAAAAAACCAAAAAGATAAAAAAGATAAAAAAAAACAAAAAAATAAAAAATATAAAAAAAAACAAAAAAATATAAAATATAAAAAAAAACAAAAAGATAAAGAAGATAAAGAAAAAAACAAATCGGTCGAAAGCAAAAGGGATCTTACATCAAATGTACAAGGGAATGGCAAATCTGTTCCTTCAACAACGGACGAAAAAAATATTGACGAAAAAGGTATTGACGAAAAAGGTATTGACGAAAAAGATATTAAAGATTTTTCCGAAAAGCAAAAGCAAGAGGACGAGCAATCTCCCCTAGAACGAGACATAGAGCTACGGCAAAAGCGTTTTTTAATTCCTCAAATGGTAGTCAACCCTCTTTGGGTTGAAGAAGCGGAAGAGACTGTAAACGTATTGGCTTACCTGATTACACGGAAAAATAAGGCCCTTAATATGGCCGCGATTTTGACAGGACGAATAAATATGGATATAGTGGCGATGGAAGAGGAGTCTTACAGATTACAAAAACTGAAGAAAATGGGGGTGGCCGATGTCGACTGCATACGCGTGTCTGTAAAAAATGATGCACAATTTATTATGCATCAAATCTTAGGTATTTCGTTGGTTGATAAGATTAAGCACCAAATGAATCAAGGACATAGAAAACAACCCTATGTTGATAAGAATGGTTTTGATTTGCTTGTTCCCGAAACTATTTTATCGCATAGACGTCGTAGAGAATTGAGAATTCTAATTTGTTTGAATTCAAAGACTTCGAATAAAAATCCAATTGAGAACAACTGCAGTCAATCTTTGGATTTGGATAAAGAGAACCATCTTAATCTTAATAAAGATAAGAATGAATTTAATAAAGATAAGAATGAATTAATTAAATTCAAATCCTTTCTTTGGCCTAATTATCGATTAGAAGATTTAGCTTGTATGAATCGCTATTGGTTTGATACAAATAATGGCAGTCGTTTCAGTATGTTAAGGATACGGATGTATCCGTGGTTGAAAAATCGTTGATAGTCCATTTTTACTATATATGCTATACCCTACGGAGTATATGAAAGTAAAGAGGTTGACACGCCCCACCTTCCATGCCATTCTAATATAGAATTCTAAGACTAAAACCGCTGAGGTATCAATTAGGCCTACAAATCAATTAACAGAATCTTCTTCATTTTAGGTCTAAATTATGCCATGCAAAAATGAACCCCTTTCCTTCTTTTTTATTTTTCAGAATAAATTAAATTGAAACCTGGATGGATTAATATGTAGGAGTTCATAAAAAAATTCAGATTTCAGATTATTGTATATAACACATTAAAATTACTAGCATTATTATTACTCATCGGTAAAATCCATATCTGTAAATCTGTAAAAGTGTAAGAGGGAAAATCTTTTATGGTAAAAAGTGCATTCATTTCAGTTATTTCTGAAAAAGAAAGGAGGGGGTCGGTTGAATTTCAAGTATTCCGTTTTACCAATAAGATACGGAAACTTACTTCACATTTGGAAGTGCACAAAAAAGACTATTTATCTCAGACAGGTTTGCGAAAAATTTTAGGAAAACGTCAGCGGCTGTTGGCTTATTTGGAAAAAAAAAGTAGAGCACGTTATAAAGAATTAATTAGTCAGTTGGGTATTCGAGAGTCAAAAACAAAAACTCGTTAATTGGAAGAATCGTTTCAAGTACTCTTTCCTTTTTTTTTTTGTATTTGGATAAACTTCTTTTTACTTTCAGCAATTCATGAAAAAATGAATGGGTAAAAAACTTATGACTGTACCGGCTACAAGAAAAGACCTTATGATAGTCAATATGGGGCCTCACCACCCATCAATGCATGGTGTTCTTCGACTCATCGTTACTCTAGATGGTGAAGATGTTATTGACTGTGAGCCTATATTAGGCTATTTACACAGGGGGATGGAGAAAATTGCAGAAAATCGAACAATTATCCAATATTTGCCCTATGTAACGCGTTGGGATTATTTAGCTACTATGTTTACGGAAGCAATCACGGTAAATGGGCCCGAACTATTAGGAAATATTCAAGTACCTAAAAGAGCTAGTTATATCAGAGTTATTATGTTGGAGTTGAGTCGTATAGCTTCCCATTTGTTATGGCTTGGCCCTTTTATGGCAGATATTGGTGCACAGACCCCATTCTTCTATATTTTTCGAGAAAGGGAATTGATATATGACTTATTCGAAGCAGCTACTGGTATGCGAATGATGCATAATTATTTTCGTATCGGAGGAATAGCTACTGATCTACCTTATGGCTGGATAGATAAATGTTTGGATTTTTGTAATTACTTTTTAACGGGGGTTGCTGAATATAAAAAGCTTATTACACGGAATCCTATTTTTTTAGAACGGGTTGAAGGCGTGGGCGTTATTCCCGGAGAAGAAGCACTAAATTGGGGTTTATCGGGCCCAATGCTCCGGGCGTCCGGAATCCAATGGGATCTTCGTAAAGTTGATCATTATGAGTGTTACGATGAATTTGATTGGGAAGTTCAATGGCAAAAAGAGGGAGATTCGTTAGCTCGTTATTTAGTACGAATCGGTGAAATGGCAGAATCCATAAAAATAATACAACAGGCTCTGGAAGGAATTCCAGGAGGGCCCTACGAGAATTTAGAAATACGACGTTTTGATAGAGTAAAAGATTCCGAATGGAATGATTTTGAATATCGATTTATTAGTAAAAAACCTTCTCCAACCTTTGAATTGGCGAAACAAGAACTTTATGTGAGAGTTGAAGCCCCAAAGGGGGAATTGGGAATTTTTCTGATAGGAGATCTAGGTGTTTTTCCTTGGAGATGGAAAATTCGACCGCCGGGTTTTATCAATTTGCAAATTCTTCCTCAGTTAGTTAAAAGAATGAAATTGGCTGATATTATGACGATATTAGGTAGCATAGATATCATTATGGGGGAAGTTGATCGTTAAAAATGATAATGGATACAACCGAAATACAAGCTATCAATTCGTTTTCCAGATTAGAATCCTTAAAAGAGGTCTATGGGCTTATATGGCTACTTGTCCCGATTTTTACTCTTGTATTAGGAATCACAATAGGTGTACTCGTAATTGTTTGGTTAGAAAGAGAAATATCTGCAGGGATACAACAACGTATTGGACCTGAATACGCCGGGCCTTTAGGAATTCTTCAAGCTCTAGCAGATGGTACAAAACTACTTTTCAAAGAGAACCTTCTTCCATCTAGAGGAGATGGTCGGTTATTTAGTATCGGACCATCCGTCGCAGTGATATCGATTTTACTAAGTTATTCAGTAATTCCTTTTGGATACCACCTTATTCTAGCCGATCTTGGTATTGGGGTTTTTTTATGGATCGCTATTTCAAGTATTGCTCCCGTTGGACTTCTTATGTCGGGATATGGATCAAATAATAAATATTCCTTTTTAGGTGGTTTACGCGCTGCTGCTCAATCAATTAGTTATGAAATACCATTAACTTTATGTGTATTATCAATATCTCTACGTGTGATTCGGTGTCTCTAATTAGCTGAAATAGAAAAAAGTTCCTAGTTTTTTTCTTTCTTATTTCTGAGAAGAGGGTTAAGGTTAAATAATCTTTTTCATCTTTTTTAGACATCATTTGGGTTGATGAACTAAAGCAGATAGTTTTATATGAGTGAAAAAAACGGCTTGCAAATTTGCAGTAAAAAGATTAAGTCTCATTTCCTATGTACAAGAATGGATTATTAATTAAAAAACAGTAGAGGTCGTTTGCCCCAAGATTGGTTGCTTAGTTATCATCACTTGAAGCGGGTTTAAACGGGAGGTTGAACAAAATTGAATGGATGGTTAGAAAGACCAAAATACACAAAGGATTAGTAATGGATATTCTCTAAATTTTTAAGAGGATATTTCTGCACATAAACGGAATTCTAATTGGGACTTTAAGTTAGTAGAAATGATCAAGAAGTACTACCCACGATTCCGACCTAGAGTATGCTCCTATCCACCGATTAAGTAAATAACTATCAAGAACGAAGTAATCTTTTATTTTTAGTAAAATCCCTTTTATGAGAAAGGAGAATAGGAATGAAAAAAAATAGAATAAAATAATTAAATAAGTCCCTTTCTTCGATCTTTTCATTAGTTAGAAAGAGAGAACTCTTGACATGATTCATAAATTAATAATTAATGGAATACCGAATTCTTTTTCGTAATTGAAAAAAAATAGGTTGAAATGCCTATATGATGTTGTTACAAAAAGGTTTTTATTCAAGGATTAAGTTATTGATTAACAAACAAAAATGCCATTCCTAAAATGAAAAGATGAGATTAATTCAGAAGCACCTTTTTTTAATTTATATTTTAAATAAAAAATATAGCAAACAGAATTCCGTTGGTCTAATTTGGGGAACTTGGGATAAGTTTTGACTCTATCCTACAAAAAAAATATCAAGATAAAGATAAATAAGAATTAAATGTCCTTAGATTTATTTGTGACCCTCGAGGAGCCGTATGAGGTGAAAATCTCACGTATGGTTCTGTAATAGTGGTAAGAACAGCGATGTTCTAATCGACTATGATTATCTAACAGTTCAAGTACAGTTGATATAGTTGAAGCGCAGTCAAAATATGGCTTTTGGGGGTGGAATTTGTGGCGTCAACCTATAGGGTTTCTCATTTTTCTAATTTCTTCTCTAGCTGAATGTGAGAGATTACCTTTTGATTTACCAGAAGCAGAAGAAGAATTAGTAGCAGGTTATCAAACCGAATATTCAGGTATCAAATTTGGTTTATTTTACGTTGCTTCATATCTGAATCTACTAGTTTCTTCGTTATTTATAACAGTTCTTTACTTGGGAGGTTGGAATCTTTCTATTCCATACCTATTCGTTTCTAAAATTTTGGACATAAATAAAGTAGGTAAAGTTTTTGGAACAATAATCAGCATCTTTATTACATTAGCTAAAACTTATTTGTTCTTGTTCATTCCTATTGCAACAAGATGGACTTTACCAAGGTTGAGAATAGACCAACTTTTAAATCTTGGATGGAAATTTCTTTTACCTATTTCTCTAGGTAATCTATTATTAACAACTTCGTCCCAACTTCTTTCACTGTAAACAATTACAATATTCTATATTCACCACTTATCTCAAACAAGAGAAAGAAACAAGTCTACTATTTTATTCTTTATACACATTCACGATATGTTCCCTATGCTAACTGAATTCACAAATTATGGTCAACAAAGAATACGAGCTGCCAGATACATCGGTCAAGGTTTCACGATTACCCTGTCTCACGCCAATCGTTTACCTATAACTATTCAATATCCCTACGAAAAACGAATTACGTCGGAACGTTTCCGGGGCCGAATTCACTTTGAATTTGATAAATGCATTGCTTGTGAAGTATGCGTTCGTGTATGTCCTATAGATCTACCTGTTGTAGATTGGAAATTGGAAAGTGATATTCGAAAGAAACGGTTGTTTAATTACAGTATTGATTTTGGAATCTGTATATTTTGTGGTAATTGCGTTGAGTATTGTCCAACAAATTGTTTATCAATGACTGAAGAATATGAACTTTCAAGTTATGATCGTCACGAATTGAATTATAATCAAATTGCTTTGGGTCGGTTACCAACGTCAGTAATTGATGATTACACAATTCGCACAATTTCGAATTCGCCTCCAATCTCTAATATAAATCAAATATAAAATATTTAAACTTAAACCTCTTAATTCAAAAAAATCCCCAATTAACAATTCAAATTTTAATATTTAATCAATAATAATTAATTAATATTAATTACTATTATTAATATATATATATATATATTAATAATATTACTATTAAAATAAGTGAAATTAAGGTTTAGATTGGATCTCTAAAAATAAGGCTTTTCAAAAGTTGTTTAAACTTGTCATTGAATTTTGATTCAAAATGTATTTGTATATATATATATTTTATATTTATATTTTCTATTTTTATATTTTTTATATTAGAGTAATATATATATATATTTTCAAAAAATTTTCCAGATATTGAATGATTATTAGGGCTAATAACACTATATATATCAACCCGCCCGCATCTGTTCAAATTTTTTTATTTAATTACGTTCGTTTAAGTTAGGAAGTATCATAAACATAAAAAAATGGAGTTACTTCTTTTTTCCTGGTCAGGTCAATAAAATCATGAAATATTTCGATTTTTTTTTTATGGATTTACCCGGGCCAATGCATGATTTTCTTTTAGTCTTTCTGGGATCGGGTCTGATCTTAGGAGGTCTAGGAGTAGTATTACTTCCCAATTCAATTTATTCGGCCTTTTCGTTAGGATTGGTTCTTGTTTGTATATCCTTATTCTATATTCTATTGAGTTCTTATTTTGTAGCTGCCGCGCAACTACTTATTTACGTAGGGGCTATAAATGTTTTAATTCTTTTTGCTGTGATGTTCATGAGTGATTCAGAATATTACAAGGATTCCCGTCTTTGGACTGTTGGGGATGGGGTTACTTTGGTGGTTTGTACAAGTCTTTTTATTTCACTAATTACTACTATTCCAGATACGTCATGGTACGGGATTATTTGTACTACAAGATCAAACCAGGTTCTAGAACAAGATTTGATAAGCAATAGTCAACAAATTGGAATTCATTTATCAACGGATTTTTTTCTTCCATTTGAACTCATTTCAATAATTCTTTTAGTTGCTTTAATAGGTGCAATTGCTATAGCTCGTCAATAAAAAATCAGCAGTTAAAATATTCCATGCTTGTTATATGTGATTCAATCAAATCAATTGAATAGTTTTTTAGATTGAAATGAATGAGATTGATAAGGAGTTGCTTAATGATGCTCGAACATGTACTTGTTTTGAGTGCCTATTTATTTTCTATGGGTATCTATGGATTGATCACAAGTCGAAATATGGTTAGAGCCCTTATGTGTCTTGAACTTATATTGAATGCAGTTAATATAAATTTTGTAACATTTTCTGATTTTTTTGATAATCGTCAATTAAAGGGAGATATTTTATCAATTTTTGTTATAGCCATTGCAGCCGCTGAAGCAGCCATTGGATTGGCTATTGTTTCATCAATTTATCGTAATCGAAAATCAACTCGTATTAACCAATCAAATTTGTTGAATAAGTAGTATTAATCATAAGAATTCAAATATTCTTAAAGAAATTTAAATTTAAGGTTAAGGTATAATCTTCTCTGCAAAAGAAATATAAACATAAGAAATCTAAGAAATCAAAGTATTTTGGCCCTTTCTTTTATAATAAAGCAGTCCAGAAGTAAATTGATTAGAAAAATTCTGATAACTTGTTGATTTACCTGGTATCTAAATATAGGATTTGTTTATAAGCTTATTTATAAGCTTATACTAGGTCGAAAATTTATGATGTTTAAAAATGTATAGATCCAATGTCACATTCAGTAAAGATTTATGATACATGTATAGGATGTACTCAATGTGTCCGAGCCTGCCCCACCGATGTATTAGAAATGATACCTTGGGACGGATGTAAAGCTAAACAAATTGCCTCGGCTCCAAGAACAGAAGACTGCGTTGGTTGTAAAAGATGTGAATCCGCCTGTCCAACGGATTTCTTGAGTGTTCGGGTTTATTTAGGGGCTGAAACAACTCGCAGTATGGGTCTAGCTTATTGATACGTTCCACTAAACTCTCCTTGAATCCATAATCCATTTTATTTTATTTTTTTATCGACAAGACCGGTGCTCAAAAATAAAAATATCTTGAGCACCGGTCTTTCTGGTCCAAGCGTATCTTGTCTTTACCACGACTTTTTTTCCTTGGTTAACAATAATTGTAGTTTTGCCAATATCTGCAGGTTCCTTAATTTTCTTTCTCCCCCATAGGGGAAATAGGGTCGTTCGGTGGTATACTATATGTATATGTATCTTAGAACTCCTTCTAACAGTGTATACATTCTGTTATCATTTCCAACCGGACGATCCGTTAATCCAACTATTGGAGGATTTTAAATGGATCTGCCTTTTTGATTTCCATTGGAGGTTGGGAATAGATGGACTTTCTATAGGCCCCATTTTACTAACGGGATTCATCACCACCTTAGCTACTTTATCGGCTTGGCCTGTTACTCGAGATTCTCGATTATTTCATTTCCTGATGTTAGCAATGTACAGTGGGCAAATAGGATTATTTTCTTCTCGCAACCTTTTACTTTTTTTTATCATGTGGGAGTTAGAATTAATTCCCGTTTATCTACTTCTATCCATGTGGGGGGGAAAGAAACGTCTGTACTCGGCTACAAAATTTATTTTGTACACAGCAGGGGGCTCTATTTTTTTACTAATGGGAGTTCTGGGTATAGGTTTATATGGTTCTAATCAACCAACATTAAGTTTTGAAACATCAGCAAATCAGTCGTATCCTTTGGGCTTAGAAATAATATTTTATATTGGATTTTTTGTTGCTTTTGCTGTCAAATCGCCGATTATACCGTTACATACGTGGTTACCGGATACCCACGGAGAAGCACATTACAGTACTTGTATGCTTCTAGCTGGAATCTTATTAAAAATGGGAGCGTATGGACTGGCTCGCATCAATATAGAATTATTATCTCATGCCCATTATCTATTTTCCCCTTGGTTAGTGATAGTAGGCGCAATCCAAATAATTTATGCAGCTTCAACATCTCTTGGCCAACGGAATTTAAAAAAAAGAATAGCCTATTCTTCTGTATCTCATATGGGTTTCCTAATTATCGGAATTGGTTCTATAACTGATACAGGACTCAACGGAGCTCTTTTACAAATAATCTCTCATGGATTTATTGGTGCTGCACTTTTTTTCTTGGCAGGGACAACTTATGATAGAACACGCCTTCTTTATCTTGACGAAATGGGTGGAATAGCTATCACAATGCCAAAAATATTCACCATGTTTAGTAGCTTTGCAATGGCTTCCCTTGCATTACCGGGTATGAGTGGCTTTGTTGCTGAATTGATAGTATTTTTTGGAATAATTACTAGTCACAATTTTTTTTTAATGCCAAAAATACTAATTACTTTTGTAATGGCAATTGGAATCATATTAACTCCTATTTATTCATTATCTATGTCACGTCAGATGTTTTATGGATATAAGCTTTTTAACGTTCCAAACTCTTATTTTTTTGATTCTGGACCGCGAGAGTTATTTATTTCGATTTCCCTCTTTTTACCCGTACTGGGTATTGGTATGTACCCGGATTTCGTTCTTTCACTATCGGTTGACAAGGTTGAAGTTATACTATCTAATTATTTTTCTAAATAGTTTTTTTCTATTCATGATTTTTAATTTACAAGGAAAATAGAATAAAGAGAACTTTTCCTTCTCGCAAATTACTAACAATTTATAGCTAAAATAAAAAGAATTTGAACCCCAAATGGGCACGAACCATGCGAATCAAATATTTTATTGATTCGCATGGTTCGTGCCCATTCACGTAAATTTTATATGTACTGTATTGTATGTAATGTGAATGTGTTGTGTTCGTAAGATACTTTCGTGAATTCAAGTAGATGTTAATGTAAACGAACCATAACTATGTAGTCCTAGTCCTAATAGATTAACCCCAAAATAACATATCCAAATTATAAGAAAGCCTATACACGCTACAATTGCCGAATTTTCACCTTGCGGGTTTATATTTGTTCGAGTATGTAAATAAATCGCGAATACGATCCAAGTAATAAATGCCCAAGTTTCTTTTGGATCCCAATTCCAAAAGGATCCCCAAGTTTCGTTAGCCCACACTGCTCCTGACAGAATACCTATGGTTAAAAATAAAAACCCTAGACTAATAATCCGATAACTCCAATAATCCAATTGTTGGATTAATTGAGATCTGTAATAATTCTTACCCGAAAAAAAAGAAGTAGTTTGTAAAAGATTTCTTCTGTATTCAATTTCACCAACGAAAAACGACTCTTTTATTAAAAGAGTACTTTTACCAAGAATATTTCTGTTTTTTCGAAATGTAATGACTACAAGTGCTACTGATAATAATGATCCACATAAAAGGGATGCATAGCCCAATATCATCATAGTTACGTGCATTAATAACCACTCAGATTGAAGAGCGGGTACTAATATTGAAGATTGGTGTATTTGAGTTAAAACTCCGGAAGTAGCAAAGCCCTGGCTAAAAATAGCACTTGAACCGGTTATTGTGCTTAATAAATTTTTATTGTTTTTTAAATATGGAACTATATGAATAAGGGAGAAACACCACGAAAGGAATATTAATGATTCATATAAATCACTTAGTGGAAAATGACCCGAATAAATCCAACGTGTAACTAATAATCCTGTTATAGAGGAAAAACAAACTATCAGACCCTTTTCAGATGAATCATACAGTTGTACGATTTCATCTACGCAAAAAAGGGTTATTAAACGAATTGTAATTACGGTTGAAACAATAGAAAGGGAAATATGAGTTAATATATGTTCTAAGGTTGAAAATATCATAAAAAAAAAAGAAAAGTATCTTAAATGGAAATTGGGAGTTGAACTCATTATAGTATCTATTTCTCTTTTTTAGAAGATGACATGCCGCTACTCGGACTCGAACCGAGATGCTCTAGCACTGCTTCCTAAGAGCAGCGTGTCTACCAATTTCACCATAGCGGCTTGCCTTGAACTTATAATAGCTTATAACTAAACAATCGTCGAGATTGAAGAAGACAATTCAGTGCAATATTTTTTGTTTTTTTTTCATAAAAAACAAAAAATTAAAAATAATACAAAAGAACAATAGGGGTTAGAAAGAGAAAGTTCGTTATTTTAGTTTAGGATCTTAGCCTCTTCGGGTTTTTCGTGTATTTTATGTTCTCTTAGAATTGAACTCTTGTAACTATAAAGAGAAAGTTCTACCCTAAAAAATCTTTTTGTTTTCATTTTTTAATGAACTTTTTCTTATTTTTTGAATTTCAGAAATTTACCTTCTATATTTTTATTCTATACTATTTTCTATATATTTATATATAATTCTATATTCTATCTATATTCTATTTCTAGATAGTAATTCATAGAAATATATAAAAAAGGTTAACTAAAAGGTTAACTAAAGTTAAATTCAATCTATTACTTTTACTAAAAATGAAATTCAAATTAAAAAATTATCCCCTTTTTTATAGATAGAGAAGGGGGGATAAAAATAGAATTTTTTCTTATTGTAAATCTAACAAACAAATAGTTCGATGGGGAAAACCCTCTCCCCATCTTGTAAATCAGAAAATCTACTAACAAAAAAAAAGAAGGATAACCCCTTTTTAGCTTGTATTTATATGTTTGTCAACAAAAACAAGGAAACTTTTTGATTTTTAGAATTCAGAAAAAAGCTAAATATTTTTTAAATATAAAAGAGGGAACTGATTGCTATTTCATATTGATTAGTTTAACTCAATAGGAAATTACAAATTTTGTAGCAAATAGGAAATGGGTCAATTTATTTTTTCGAGTTGATTCGGATTATTGAAATTTTTGATTACTATTACTTTATACTTTACTTAAACTTAATACTTAAAACTTAATACTTAAATAATACTTAAATACTTAATTAATACTTAATTTGTTAATTTTTTTGTTGCACAAAAAAACTTTTTGAATTTCCTGTAGAAAGGGATTTCCCTAACGAAAAAGCTTTTAATGCTGCCCGATATCCCTTCCTTTTCCAAATATTTTTCCGAATACGCTTTTTTGATGTAGAAATACGTTTTTTTGGAACGGCCATTTAAGATAAAAAGGATTACTTATTGTTTTAGTTGGATGTGAAAGACATCTATTGTTGAAACCAAGTCCTTCTTTAGTTTTTTTATTCTATTTATTCTTATTCTTGAATTAATACTAATACTCTTTTCGGAAAAAAAGAAAGCTAAGGAGGGGGGAGATATATGAAAATCGCATTTAGAAAAAAAATTTCGTGTACTCTAAATACTAAAAATAGCTAAATGAAGAAATACGAAGATATGTTATTTTTTTTTATTCCATAGAATCGCTGTAAAATTTTTTTATTCATTCGATTGATTACTATCTTTATCTTTATTTGATATTCTTTCTCATTAAAGTCTATATCTATAGAATCCGTTGCACCATAGGAATCAAATTCAATCTTAATAATCTTAATAATAATAATAATAAAAAAAGAATTCAACTTTCCGTTTTCATTTTCTTTTTTATTAACCGGTTAAACAGGGTAGATTTTATTTTCAAATTGGAAAAAAAATTACGAATTACTCTGTTTTAGTTTTATATCATTTATACTATTTGACCAAATCTAACTTCTTGGTTTGAATTGATTATATGAAGTATTTTTATTTTTATATGAAGTATTTATAATAATAAAAAAATAAATAAAGAATAAAGAAAGTTAAGAATAAGTAAATAAGTATAAGTTAAATATTAAATATATTAAATATTTAAGTAAAGTAAGAGGAAAGGTTTATAAATTTCTATTTAAATTAGTTTAACTTAGTTCATATCTTGACTTTTTTTGACTGCTTTCAAACAAGTAAGATCCAGTTAATCAGAAACAATAAATTAGGAAATTCATAATTCACAAAGCTTTTTATGCAACAGACATATCAATACGGGTGGCTCATACCCTTCATCCCACTTTCCCTTCCTATATTACTAGGGGTGGGACTTCTTATTTTTCCGACTGCAACAAAAGATTTTCGTCGCATGTGGGCTTTTCATAGTGTTTTATTGTTAAGTATAGTCATGATTTTTTCAATGAATCTGTCTATTCAGCAAATAAATAGCAATTCTAGCTATCAATATGTATGGTCTTGGATCATTACTAACGATTTTTCTTTAGAATTCGGATATTTGATAGATCCACTTACTTCTATTATGTCAATGTTAATAACTACCGTTGGAATTTTGGTTCTTATTTATAGTGATAATTATATGGCCCATGATCAAGGATATCCGAGATTTTTTGCTTATATGAGTTTTTTCAGTACTTCCATGTTAGGATTAGTTACTAGTTCGAATTTGGTACAAATTTATATTTTTTGGGAATTGGTTGGAATGTGTTCCTATTTATTAATAGGATTTTGGTTCACACGACCTCAAGCAGCAAATGCTTGCCAAAAAGCTTTTGTAACAAATCGTGTAGGGGATTTTGGTTTATTATTAGGAATTTTAGGTTTTTATTGGATAACGGGTAGTTTCGAATTTGAGGATTTATTCGAAATATTCAATGACTTAATTTCTAATAACCAGGTCAATTTTTTATTTGTTACTTTGTGTGCCGTTCTGTTATTTGCTGGTGCCGTTGCTAAATCTGCACAATTTCCCCTTCATGTATGGTTGCCCGATGCTATGGAAGGGCCTACTCCGATTTCTGCTCTTATACACGCTGCTACTATGGTAGCGGCAGGAATTTTTCTTGTAGCTCGGCTTCTTCCTCTTTTCATAGTTATACCCTCCATAATGGATTTAATCTCGTTGATAGCAATAATCACTGTTTTATTAGGAGCTACATTAGCTCTTGCTCAAAAAGATATTAAGAGAGGTTTAGCCTATTCTACAATGTCTCAATTGGGTTATATGATGTTAGCTCTTGGTATGGGGTCTTATCAAAGTGCTTTATTTCATTTGATTACTCATGCCTATTCCAAAGCATTGTTATTTTTGGGATCCGGATCTGTTATTCATTCAATGGAAGGGATTGTTGGCTATTCTCCCGATAAAAGTCAGAATATGATTCTTATGGGAGGTTTAAGAAAACATGTACCAATTACCAAAAATGCTTTTTTTTTAGGTACACTCTCTCTTTGTGGTATTCCGCCTTTGGCTTGTTTTTGGTCCAAAGATGAAATTCTTAATGCTACTTGGCTGTATTCCACGATTTTTGCAATAATAGCCTGGGTTACTGCCGGATTAACCGCATTTTATATGTTTCGGATATATTTACTTACTTTTGAGGGACATTTAAATATTTATTTTCAAAATTATAGTGGCAAACAAAAAATACCTTTCTATTCAATATCTCTATGGGGTAGCACAGTTTCAAAAAAAATTAATCAAAATGTTCGTTTATTAGCAATGACTGATTCTTCCTTTTTTTCAAAAAAAACATATCCAATTGATGATAATGATAGAAATATAACACAACCATATATTACTATTCCTCTTTTTGAGAATAAAAAACTTGATTCCTATCCTTACGAATCAGACAATAATATGCTATTTCCTCTCCTTGTATTGGGACTATTTACTCTGTTTGTTGCGTTTATAAGAATTCCTTTCAATCAAGAGGGAGTCAATGATGATATATTATCTAAATGGTTAACTCCGTCGATAAATCTTTTGTATAAAACGTCGACTAATTTGACGGATTGGTCTGAATTTTTCAAAGATGCAATTTTTTCAGTGAGTATAGGTTATTTAGGAATATTTATAGCGTCTTTTTTATATAAATCCCCCTATTCCTCCTTACTAAATTTGGATTTAATTAATTCGGCTGTTAAAGGGGGCCCTAGGGGCCCTCTTTTGGAGAAAATGCTAAATGGCATATATAGTTGGTCAGATAATCGCGCTTATATAGATTCTTTTTATAAAACATCCTTAACCAGGGGCATTAGAGGATTGGCTAAAGTAACTCATTTTTTTGATCGTCGCGTAATTGATGGAATTATCAATGGCGTTGCTTTTCTTAGTTTCTTTATAGGAGAAGTTAGCAAATATGTAGGCGGGGGTCGGATCTCCTCTTATCTTTTCTCCTATTTATCGTATGTATTGGTTTGTTTTTTAATATTTTTTATTACTTTTCTTACTTAAGTAAGAAAAGTAATAAAAAATATTAAAAAACACAAATAAAAAAAAAGACCCTTAATTTACTTATAGCACGTAATAACAAAAAAGTGCTATTATAATAATTTTCGCATAAAATATATATTTTTTTTTTTTTTTTTTGTCCCCTATTCCACTAGGTTTCTCTGGTGGTGCAGAAATACTGGATGGTTCATCTTTTTCTTTTTCTCCTTCCGGTTGATGTTGATCGAATTTTTCGTCGTCCCAATCCTCCGGCAAAGGGCAAGAAGAAGGATCTTTTCCGGCGGATACCAGTCTACGCTCGTGTTCACGCTGTATAATCGCCCGTTTTCTTTTTGTGGCGTCTTCCCTATATTTCTTATGTAGTATCTCTCTTATTTTTCGGTAAATTTTACCTTCGTACTGCCGGCTTTTATATCGAATTCCTTCAATGAGAACTTGAATTCGATTTCTAAATTTTTTACTTACATTCCATAATTGAGTTCTTGCTTCTAGTATATCTATATTTATATTTCCAAAGAAGGATTTCTTGTCTAGAGCTTCAATGAGAGCTTTAATTCGATTTCTAAATTTTTTACTTACATTCCATAATTGAGTTCTTGCTTTAGGAAAATAAGAATATTTGTTTTCACTATCCTCGTTCTTTTCACTATCATCATTACTATCATTACATAATCGAGTTCTTGTTTCCAGTATATCTCGAAAAAGGGATTTATTGTCGAGAGCTTCAATTCGATTTCTAAATTCTTTACTTATCTTATTCCCCTTTCTGTTGTTGGAATAAACCCAATAATTGTAAAATTCATTATCATTAGACAGAGTTTTCTTTATTGTAGACTCCCATACTCTTACTCTTTCTTTTAGCATTTGCAGAAAAATTGACAAACTTGGTGGATACGTAAAAGCAATTTTTTCTTTTCCATCACTTTGGCATATGTGAAAGAAATACTGCGACATTTCTGTTCGTACGGCCATTTCATTTTTCCTATTGTTTATGTAGCGAAGTGGGCGGTTCCATCGTTGATAATCGAAAGGAGAAAGGAAGCCTTTTTCAGGACCACTAGCTTTCGCAACATCTTTATTCGCCTTTTCTTCCTTCCTTTCCACTTCTTCCTTCCTTTCCACTTCTTCCTCCCTTTCCACTTCTTCCTCCCTTTCCACTTCTTCCTCCCTTGCCTTGTCAAAGAGTTCCTGACGAAGAAGGGGTGCCGGTTCTATGCCTAAATAGACGATACAGGT